TTGAATTATTTATTTCTCTTGAAATCTCTTCAATGTTTATTTTTACACACGTCTTTTTTTAGGAGGCCTACAGCCATTATGTGGCATAGGAGTTACATCCCGTATGAAACTTAATAGTATACCACTTCTACGAATAGCTCTTAATGCCGCATCTCTTCCGAGACCCGGGCCTTTTATCATAACTTCTGCTCGTTGCATACCTTGATCCACTACTGTCCGAATAGCATTTCCTGCTGCGGTTTGAGCGGCAAATGGTGTACCCCTTCTTGTACCCTTGAATCCACAAGCCCCGGCAGAGGACCAAGAAATTACTCGACCCCGTACATCTGTAACAGTCACAATGGTATTGTTGAAACTTGCTTGAACATGAATAACTCCCTTGGGGATTCTACGTGTATTCTTACGTGAACCAATACGTCTATTTCTACGCGAACCAATTTTTGGTATAGGTTTTGCCATATTTTATCATCTCATAAATATAAGTCAGAGATATATGGATATATCCATTTCATGTCAAAACAGATCCTTATTCTTTTTTTTTATTTTTATTTTATTTTTACTTATTTATTTTATTTATTTATTTGTACATCTGTACATCGGGTCCTTTAGATTTCGAGAGTCTTTTTGTTTTAGAAAGATTATCCTTGTCTTTGTTTATGTCTCGGGTTAGAACAAATTACTATAATTCGTCCCCGCCTACGGATCAATCGACATTTTTCACAAATTTTACGAACGGAGGCCCTTATTTTCATATTTGTCATTCCTTTTTTTAATTCCGAATCTACTTATTGGAAGAAAATAAGTTTCTTGAAATTTTGAATTTCGAATTGTATCCTCACGAAAGAATGTTGAAATTGAAAAAACCGCCTAATCATTCAAGTCTTTGCTTTGGAGTCTCTAAATTATACGCCCTTTGGTTGAATTTACCTCAATTTTTAGTCTATTTCCTGGTAGTATACGTATAAAATTACATGAAATCCTTTACGAAACAAAAACCAGAATAATTTTTTTGTTATCTAAACGAATCCGGAAGATACATACGATCGGTAAGTTGTTCAGTAATTAAACCTTCATGAATCCATTTTTGTTGTTTCATTCCAGGTAAAACCGCTTTGAAGTATCAACTAATGTAAGAGGGATAATATTATAAACTTGTCCTTTCTCTTTTTTCACAAATATGACCGTGTCGGCTATTAGAAAGATTACCATATATAACACAAAACTTCTCCGCCGATTCCTTCTAGTCGAGCCTTTCGGTCTGTCATTATACCTCGAGAAGTAGAAAGAATTACAACCCCCATTCCGCCTAAAATTCTAGGAATTCGTTGATAGTTAGAATATATTCGTAGACCGGGTCGACTGATCCGTTTTAAATTTAAAACAGTTCTATATGGTCCTTTCCTATTTCTTCTATGTCGTAGGGTTAAAACCAAAAAATATTTATTGCTTTCTTGATGTTTTCTCACGTTTTCAATAAAACCTTCTTGTAAAAGGATTTTAACAATATTTTCAGTGATGTTAGTAGATGGTATTCGAACTGTTCTTTTTTTATTCATGTCAGCATTTCGTATAGAGGTTATTATGTCAGCAATAGTGTCTTTACTCATGATAAACTAAGATTTTTGTTTCCCCCGAATTTTGATATAATCAACATGCTCTTTTTCTTTTTTTCTGAATTTTTTAATATTTATGAATTATTTTTAATATTTATGAATTATTAAAGATATATACGTGATAGATAAACAATTTACTAATTAATTAAATAAATTTAATCAATTTCATTCAAATACTATATTAAGGTCTTCCCCTATAATACTTCAGGTGCTAATGAAACTATTTTAGTGAAATTTAACTGTCTTAATTCCCGGGCGATCGCGCCGAAAATTCGGGTTCCTTTTGGATTTCCTTCTTGATCAATAACAACCGCAGCGTTGTCATCATATCGTATTATCATACCGTTGTCGCGTTTGAGTTCTTTACAAGTACGTACAATGACAGCTCGGACCACTTCCGATCTTTCTAGAGGTGTATTTGGTACTGCTTCCTTGATTACAGCAACAATAATGTCACCAATATGAGCATATCGTCGATTACTAGCTCCTATGATTCGAATACACATCAATTCTCGGGCCCCGCTGTTATCCGCTACATTCAAATGGGTTTGAGGTTGAATCATATCATTTTTTTTTTTTATCGGTTTTTTCTTTTTCAATGCAAAGCAAAGGTATAAATAAAAAAAAGAAATATTATTTGTTCAAAACAAAAAAGAAACCTGCAATTGTTTTTTTTTTCATCCCAAAAACCCCTTTCGTTTGTTTCTACATTCCTATCCAGAAAGAATGAATTGAGTTCGTATAGGCATTTTAGATGCCGCTATTGAAATAGCCCTTCTAGCTATATTTTCTGCTACTCCGCTCATTTCATAAAGTATTCTACCGGGTTTAACGACAGCTACCCAATATTCGGGAGATCCTTTCCCCGAACCCATACGTGTTTCTGTAGGTCTTACTGTAACAGGTTTGTCTGGAAATATGCGTACCCATATTTTTCCACCGCGGCGTGCATTTCGTGTCATTGCTCGCCGCCCTGCTTCTATTTGTCTAGATGTGATCCAAGCGGGTTCAAGCGCTTGAAGAGCATATCTACCGAAGCAAATACGATTACCTCGATAAGATATTCCTTTCATTCTTCCTCTGTGTTGTTTACGGAATCTGGTTCTTTTGGGGTTATAGTTGATGGTTGTTTAGCAATTCCATCCATCTCTACTACAGAACCGGACACGAGAGTTTCTTCTCATCCAGCTCCTCGCGAATTAAACAATTAAAAATAATTAAACAAAAAAAAATACACGGTTAATAATATATGGAATCGTGGGATTCTTTGAAATTTGATCTAATCGATTATAAATTAGAAATTTTTTGTGTTTTAATATATAATTTAACACGTATTCTATTTATAGATAATGTCGTTTTGGTAGAACGCTATAATGAATCTTTATTTTGTTTTTCCTTTTATTTCGAATCGACTAAAATTTAGAAATAAAAAAAAATTCGCGGGCGAATATTTACTCTTTCAACATTCAGTTGTAAGATTAGTCTATGACATGACCTCTCAGAATAAATGAATAGGTTTCTGGTTCGTTCCGCCATCCTACTCAATGAATCATTAGGATTCGTTTTCAATAGAATCTTATGCATTCACAGGTTCTCTCGTTCCCACCACTTCTCGATTAATGATTAGGTCTGAATTTTACAACGGAGCCTCCAATTAAATTTATTCTTGAGTCAACCTTCTCAGTCTTTATTGGCTCGGGGCTCTTTATTTTTTGTTCTATGCACGGATTTGTCTAATTATGGATCAATCAGTATTGATGCTTTATTACATTCCCTTTATATGAGATGACTCATAGACCTTACATATTAGAATTATATATCATTAATATTCTTTTTCTATCTTTCTCTCACCCTTCCATTTATCTGTATACTTTATATTGCTTTACAACCCATAATCAGATTGTTGTTTTTTTTTTTTTTTTATGTAAAAAAGATTTCAGTTGCTACAATGATATGACTTCTATATCATATCTTGACTGGTTCTTTCTATCCAGATAACACGAAGTGATGAGTTGGTTATTAGTTCTATAGTTATCAGTTTGTACTATGGGCTGTCCATTTTTTTGAATCCCAACCCTAAAAAAACCAACGAGTCACACACTAAGCATAGCAATTATATCAAATGATTAATCGAATTTTTATTCAACCTTATAGAATTGTTCTTTTTTTTTTTTTATTATTTACCAGAAAAAGAATGAAAGAGTTTGCCATTTTTTGTTTTATCACCAGATATAACTAAATATAAGTCAAGTAAGTTCTTATTATTCCTCGTCTACAAATATCCAAATTTTGATGCCTAATACCCCATAGATAGTTCGAACTGCATAGGAACAATAATCAATTTTAGCTCGAATGGTTTGTAGAGGAACTCTACCTTCTCGGATCCATTCAACACGTGCAATTTCTTTTCCGTCGATACGCCCTGCAATTTGTACTTGAATCCCTTTTGTACCTGCCTGTTCAGTTAATTCAATAGCTTTTTTCATTGCTTTGCGAAATGAAACTCTATTCTTTAATTGTCCGGCTATAAATTCTGCAAGAATATTGGGGTGCCCGTAAGGATTTGCAATTCTTGTAATAGCAATGTTGAGTTTTCGGTTTACACAATTGAGTTCTTTTTGTACATGCGTCTGTAATTCTTCGATTCTTCGAGTCCTGTCTTCTATTAATAACTTGGGGAATCCCATATAGATTATGACCTGAATCAAATCGATTCTTTTTTGAATCTCTATACGTGCAATTCCCTCTACATTAGAGGATATTTTCATATTATTTTGCACATAATTTTTGATACAATCTCGTATTTTTTGATCTTCTTGTAGATCCTTTGAATAATTTTTGGGTTGTGCAAACCAAAGAGAATGATGACCTTGGGTTGCACCAAGTCTGAAACCAAGTGGATTTATTTTTTGTCCCATAATCCCCCACTACTATATATATCGTGAAACGTGACATCTGTTTGTATTTTTTTTTTATTCATTCGATTTTTTTTAAGCATAACATAATATAGCGTATTTTTATTTTTTATAATTTTTATAATATAAAATATTCTTCCTTTAAGTATTCCTCAGCTCTAATTTATAGAATTTCCTTTTATCTATTTCTTCCTCTTCATCTAAAGATATATCTTTCAATACAATAGTTATATGACAAGTGGATCTTTTTATAGGATAACCCCGTCCTCGAGCCCGGGGCTTTAATTTTTTCACAGTTGTGCCCTCGTTGACTTCGGCTTTACTAATGATTAAACTTGTTTCGTTCAAACCCTTATTGTGATTAGCATTTGCTGCTGCAGAATAAACCAATTTTAAAATGGCATAACATGCTCGATAAGGCATAAGTTCTAGTATCATAAGTGTTTCTTCATAGGACCGCCCACGAATTTGA